AATTCCACTAATTCACCCGCCATTACTTCATCAAGACCATAAATACGAGCAATGCCATCGCCGACTTGAAGTACGGTACCTGTATTTACAATTTTTACTTCGGTATTATATTGCTCAATACGTTCACGGATAATTTTACTAATTTCATCTGCACGAATGGTTACCATGAATATTTCTTAATTTGATTCTTTTTAAGAAGAAAAAATTATGCCTATACTCTATACTATAGTAGAAGGACTAATCAGTTATTTTTTTCTTTCATCGCCCCAAACATACCAATATGAGCACCGATGGTACGTAAATGTAACTCGTTGTTTAAGCAACTATTCAGAGTTCCTAGAGCTCCCTGTAAGGCTTGTTGTAAAACCCGCTGTTGGACTTGATTAATAGCCCTTTGTTGTTCAAAATTGATGGTTTCATTTTTGTAATTTTCTAATTGTTCCAAAGTTGTATAAATTGAATTAATTAAATTCAATTTTTCTCGTTCTATCTCAGAATAACCATTCACTCGAAACCGATCTGCTTCCTTTTCTACTTTCTTTAAGCGGGCCCGGGCTTTTTCCAGCTGTTCAATGGCACCTTCCCGTAGTTCTTCTGAATTTCGAATAGTTCTCAAGATTCTCTGTTTTCGATTATCTAATAAATCACTTAATGAAAGTAGATTCTATTTCCATTCATTTCAAAATGTCTATGATCTCTTCCCGAACCAAACATGAATCTTTCAATTCATTTGGCTCTCACACTCAATTCCTTATAGGAAATTTCCCTATCTTTATTATGTAATGAGTCTATCCTCTTTTCTCTATTTCAATTTCTAAAAAGATAGAAAAATCTTGTGAAAAATATTGAAAGTATTTAGAGGACTCTTCTGACCAAACAAATAATTGTCAGCAAAGTTGTTTTTTTTCTTCAAGTCCAAAGAATTCTTATTAATTTATACGTAGGTCATCGATTCCGCATTCTATAAAAGAGAGAATTCAAGCGATTTTATCGACATGAGTGTTCTATATCGAAAAAATTCCAACAATTCCATTTTTTGAAACCATTTCCGTATTAACATAGTGGTAGAAAGAGTACGACACTGCGTCTAAACTTCAAGCTGCTTAGCTTTAACCATGGTAATGGTCCAAAATTCTTGGTTGATAGAGAATCAAAGTAGGTTTACCAATGAATCACGAAATGCTATGGTTCTTAACTATTTTTTTCTTAATTTATTCAGAAGTCATTCGCGGGATCATGCACATTTTCCTAGTTATAACCAAAAAAAGTGCAGTTGGTTGGATCCAATCTATTCTTTGAAATAAACAACTCGCACACACTCCCTTTCCAAAAAAAACCAATACACCTAGCACTACACTTAGATTTATTAGATTTGTTGCTAAAATATCAGTATTAAACCCGAAACTTCCGGCGGATGGCCAGTAACTCAAGCAAAGAAAAGAATCGGTTATATTTTTCATATGATTGCATCTCCTTTTATAGATAGACTAATTATCTTTCTACGATTCCTATTTTTCGATTTTTTTATTAGTTTTTTAGATGATATTTATAGAGTATTTATATTCTATATATTAGTATATTTCTAATATTAGTATATTTCTATATAATTAGAATAATCATAAGAAAATTCCCATTTCTTCCTATTCATTCATATTAATTATTAGTAATAATATTCTATATATTAGAGAATATAGAATATATTTTTTAATAAATATATTCTATATTTTGTTTGAATTGGTTAGTCAATTGAAAGATTCCCCATAAGACTGATACTTATTAGAATTAGAAACTAGTTTTTATGTCAATTGCAAAATTTATAGTTGTTTTCAACACTTTCTAAAAACTTTCTAAATTCAAAAAAAAGGGGGGGTTCTTTGAACTAAAAAGGGGAAGTAAGAAGGCGAATCCTTATATTAATCCCTCACCCTTAAATCGGTCCTTCCCTTGTGTTCTTGTTTTGTTTAAGATTAAACAAAAGGGTTCGCAAATAAAAGAGCTAATGCTACAACCAGCCCATAAATAGTTAAAGCTTCCATAAAAGCCAGACTAAGTAATAAAGTACCCCGGATTTTTCCCTCTGCTTCCGGTTGTCGCGCAATCCCTTCTACAGCTTGTCCTGCAGCTGTGCCTTGACCAACTCCAGGTCCAATAGAAGCAAGCCCAACGGCCAACCCAGCAGCAATAACAGAAGCGGCAGAAATCAGTGGATTCATGAGAAGTTCCTCCTATCCCAAATAAAATAAAGAAAAGAAATAGTTAATGATATAATCAACCAAGAAATTATGACTTAATTATTTTATTCTTAATATTTATCTTTTTCTAGTCGAAGTTTAATTCAAAATTTCAAACTGAAATAATAATCTTTATTGAACTATCCGAATTACTTCGATATTTTTTTTGTTTCTACCCATGTCGTTTTTTGTGAATACATACAAATTTTGTTCTTATCTTAAATCCATTCTTTCTTTTTCTTGATTTCATTTTTTTAGTCATTCAATATTCAATTCACAATTACAACAGATGAAACAGAAGAGCTTCCTTTTTCGCATCCGCATATAAATTGAGAGTAGTACCAGGACAAATTTAGATCTATAGTCATATATAACTAGTGAATATCTAATATGACATATACATGTGTTTCTTCCATACCGTAAACCAATTGGTTGTGTCTTAGATTCAATCGTATTCGAGAATCATTCTTTGAAACCTCCAAAAAAAGAAAGAGTTGTCTTATAGCGATTAGATTATACTAATATATTCAAATCTAATACTCTAAGAATGAATATTTTTTCGAATCTAATAATAATATTAAATAACCGAATAAAACTATTTAATATGTTCGAATTGAATGAAAAAAAAAAAGAATCTTCGTTGGAGTAAAATACAAATTGGTCAAACAAAGACAAAGAGTATTTTTAGGAAAAATAGGAAAAAGATCTTTTAGATAGATTTCTTTCCTATTTTTCCTACAATTCCCTGGTAATTTTTTAGATTTTATTATTATTTTATTATTATATTACACTAAATCGTATACTTTTTTTATTTAAACTTTATTCTTATTGCATCTTTCTTTTTTTGAGGGGGTGGATAATCCTTTTTTTATTATTAAAAATTTTCTTTCTTTTTTTGGATATGTTCCCTAAGTAGATTATCGTGAGTGAGCCGCACATACTTTGTGGCGGGCTAAACTAAAAAAAAAGACTATTTTGATAACTATTCAATGATGACCTTCCATGGATTCACCTATATAAGCCGCAGCTAAAGTAGCAAAAATAAGAGCTTGAATACCGCTTGTAAATAATCCCAGGAACATAACAGGTATAGGAACTACTAAAGGTACTAACGAAACAAGAACAACAACTACTAATTCATCAGCTAATATATTTCCGAAAAGTCGAAAACTAAGTGATAAGGGTTTTGTGAAATCTTCTAAGATGTTAATCGGTAAAAGGATTGGAGTTGGTTGGATGTATTTACCAAAATAAGCCAATCCTTTTTTTGAAATACCCGCGTAGAAATATGCTACTGACGTAAGTAAAGCTAGTGCAACAGTAGTATTTATATCATTTGTGGGTGCTGCTAACTCTCCATGAGGTAACTTTATAATTTTCCAAGGCAAAAGAGCCCCTGACCAATTCGAAACAAAAATAAATAGAAACAGAGTTCCAATAAATGGAACCCACGGACCATATTCTTCTCCAATCTGAGTTTTGCTCACGTCTCGAATGAATTCAAGGACATATTCAAAGAAATTCTGACCGGAAGTGGGAATAGTTTGCGGATTTCGAACAACTAGAATGGTAGAAACCAATAAGATAGCCATTACAACCCAAGAGGTAATAAGTACTTGGGCATGCACTTGGAAATCTCCTATTTGCCAATAGAGATGTTGACCTACTTCCACAGCCGATATATCGTACAATCCGTTTAATGTGTTGATGGAACATAATAGAACATTCATATTGCCCGGCCCTCTAAAAGAAAAAAATATAACTTGAAAGGGAATTATTTTGATTCAACCATTTCCTTTTTTACTTAATCTACTTTCATTTTCGATTTTGAATACCTACTCTAATCACATAATATTTCTGTTTGTTTTGTTTATCTTTTTCTTTTTACACAATTTTCTAATTGTATAATAAACGATTCCAAAAATCTATGAATCCCCCCAACCAAATCAAACAATTTCTTTATCTTATTATTAATCAATAATTTCGTATATAGCTAGAATGACCCTCACAAATTGCAAATACTAATTTGTTAAGAATTAATCGGATTGAAGCTATAGCATCATCATTAGCTGGAATCGAAATATCTGCGAGATCCGGGTCACAATTTGTATCGATTAAACAAATCGTTGGAATTCCCAAAGTCATACATTCTCGAAGAGCCTTATATTCTTCTTGCTGATCAACGATTATTACAATATCGGGTAACCTCGACATATATTTAATCCCGCCCAGATATGTTTCCAAGTGAGATAATTGTCTCTTCAACATAGCGGCATCTCTTTTTGGAAGACTGTTGAGTTTACCTGTCCTTTGCTCCGTTCTCAAGTCCCTGAACTTACGAAGTCTCGTTTCTGTAGTATGCCAATTCGTTAACATACCGCCGAGCCATTTTTTATTAACATAATGACATCGAGCTCTTAGTGCAGCCCCTTTTACTAAATCGGCTGCTTTTTTTTTTGTACCAACAATTAAGAATTGTTTTCCTCTGCTTGCAGCATCAAAAACCAAATCACAAGCTTCTGATAAAAAACGAGCAGTTCGAGTAAGATTTATAATATGAATACCCTTACGCTTTGCGGATATATAAGGTGCCATTCGAGGATTCCATTTCCTCGTACCATGGCCAAAATGAACTCCTGCTTCCATCATCTCTTCAAAAGTTATGTTCCAATATCTTTTTGTCATTTATCCCCACACTTTAAAAAAAATTGAAAAAAAAAAGAGACCTGGTATTCTGAAATAGAAATAAAAAATTGTTCCGATGGAACCTTCTCTTTTATCGAAGATTGGCCGTTAATACATAATCAGGCCATTTATTTGTCTTCTATTTATTATTATTTATTATACTTTATTACCAAATTACCAAATCAAATGACTGCATTTAAGGGGATGAATCTAATCTGCTTTTAGGAATCATTAAATACTAGATTTCTGATGTATCACATAAATTCTTTGAAATGAAAAAATCAAATAATTTTCTGTGATGGAACAAAATATTTCGAATTTCTACCTCGAAAAAATTCTTTTTTTTTTCCAAGGTAATCTTGTTATCTTGCCTTGACCGTGAACGGTGCATTATTCTTTTGAATCCGGTACCAACGGGTATCATTCCCCCTAAAACAACATTCTCTTTCAGACCTTTCAACCAATCGATACGACCCCGAAGAGCGGCTTTTGCTAAAACTCTGGCAGTTTCTTGAAAACTCGCTTCGGATATGAAACTTTGAGTATTCAGAGATGTTTTTGTTATTCCCAATAATAGAGCTCGGTAACAAATAGCTTCTTCCAAGGCGCGCCCTGTTCGTTCGGCCCGCAATAATCCAATTAGTTCGCCAGGTGAAAATACATTAGACATTCCATCTTCTGAAACCAAGACTTTTGATGTTATTTGACGCACAATAATTTCTATATGTCTATTATGGATGTGTACTCCCTGGGATCGATAAACCTTTTGTATTTTATTAACCAAAGAAATACGACTTTGCGCTATAGTTAGCTCAGCACCAATCAAGAATCCCCAAGGAATGCCGAGAATTCTTGTTATACACTCGTTCCAAGCATCAATTCTCTTTTCTAGGTTCATCGATATTGAATCAATCGAACGTACTTCTAATATCTGTTCCACTTTTGGAAGACCTTGTGTTATATCACCGGATCTCGATTTTTCATATATAAATGTAACCAAAATATCTCCTTCATAAAGGATTTCTCCATAATGGCCATGAATAGTTGCTCCAGGAGTCGCCAAATAAGGGTTAGCCGATCTGATTATTACAGAATCCATTTGAACAGTTAGAACTTGACCCGATTTTAGTTTTAGGTGTGGTCCATTTTTCGTTTGAGCTATACATATATTTTCACAAATAAATTGCCCAAGACTAATTATTGTAAACGTTTTTTCACAATAATTATGATTGAGAAAATACCAATTCAAATGGAATGGGTTTAAAACGATGTTATTGTATAGATCGGGTTTATAAATTTTCTCGTTTTCGTCCATTAAATAATATTTAATTACTTGAAAAGTTTCCTTTAATTTGTCAAGTTGCAAATTTTTTAAATTTTTAGTTATTGAGATCTGATTATGAGTTATTAAACGGTAAATTGAATAAAAATTTGAAATTGGAAGGGCTATTCCTAAAGGGCCTAACAAATTCTGAATTGGAATTATAGGATCTTTTTTAAATTTATTAATTCCTTTTTTTATCTCATTGTGATATTTTACGTTGTTGAATGGTCTCGTTTGAAAACAATTAGATGATGACAAAATTATCAAAGATCGGCACTCCTTATTTCTATTCAACAACATACGAATAGTTCCGTGATTTTGACTAAGTGATTGTTGAATTTTTGCCTTGGAATGAATAGAATAAAATGGATTTATATTGATCCGATCCGATTCATTATCCGAGATCAATCCTGAGCCGGATGGGTCCTTCCTTTTTCTTATATACGAAGTATGAGATTTCACTAAGTCAATTCTTAGGAAATACTCAATCAAACCATTTGTACTTACTTCAACAAAGGAAGCGAGGGCCTCTTCAATAGACGAACTTTTTTTGTCTTGATCCCAATTCAAGACTAAACAAGTCCGAACTAATTGAATCCTTGTGTCGGAAATTCCCCGAATGGATTTTCCATTTCCATAAAGAATATAATTGAGAACTTTAAGTTCCAGATTATCCCTTTCCTGGAACAGATCTTGAGGAAAAAGTTTTACAAAATTGATACTGTCCGGTATTTCATATAGAATGACAGGCCGAACCAAAACAAAATACTTTTTCTTGGTAGTTGCGATCCATTGGACATAGATCCAATTTTTCATTTTTTTTGATTGCTTCCGATTTTTTTTTTTTACCGTTCCGGGTGGTATCAAGATGGCACTATGTCGGGATATCTTATCCATCTCTCCGGGAAAATGGATATCTCCAGAAAATATTTTTAATTCAATCTTTTTTTTTTTCTTTTCCAATCGGACCAATCCGCCTACTCTACTTCTTATATTTAAAGTGATTGGTGTGTCTATTCCAATGATACTATTATTCCGTACCATTATGGAGGAAGATTCGGGTAAAATATGCACTTCTTCGGGAATAAAAAAAAATCGATCTACTTTGATTTGGCATTTTGGCTTTAATTCTTTGATTCCTCGATACTCAATTAAATCTTCTTTTTGAAAAATGGAATGAATTCCTATAGTTCTATATTTAGTAATTCCCGAACTCTGTCTTCTGTATTGAGGATCATCGAAATAAGCAAAAATACTATTTCTATGAAAAATACCATTGATAGGTATTTCAATCGAGACACCGGACGGGGACATTAGTTCGTTCTTTCGTTCTTGAATCGATTGTAATGGAAATGGAATAATGAATCTATTTCTTCGCCTTTTTGCCAATAAATCTGAAGTATCGTGAAAAATAGCAGGATACATAAAATGACAATGATCCATGATTTGATTAAATATTGAATAATCGGTAATCCTACTTTCTTTTGTACCAAAAGTATTGAAACTTAATAATTTATGTTTTACTTGATCATTACTTACTAAAAGGTTAGAAATATTTCTTTTTCCGGTAGAAAGAGAATGAATGTTAATTTGATCTTGATCCCTGCGAAGTAAAAAATCGATTGCATCATACCTGCATGACTTTCCTGATAATATCCATAAATGACTTGTTTTTGGTAAGATATGTACATTACTATACATAAATTCTGATGCATGGTACACATCGGTACTCCAATGCATTTCCCCTTCTGAATCAGAATAAATATGTTTTCGAACCCTTTCTTTCAAATTAAAAGTATATGTTCCCGCGCGGATCTCAGCAATCACTTGTTCCGATTTTACATATTGATCATTTTGAACTAATAGAAAACTTTTGGGTGGAATAATCACGTTATGTATAATATCGTCACTTTCAATAGTTACATACAAATCTATATTACATAGAAAAGCAGGATATCCATGACGTGTACGTGTAGGGTGAACTAAATCCTCATTAAATTTTATTTTTCCATTCGAGGGGGCTCGAACATATTCTGCAGTACCCCCTGTGAATACTCCACCAGTATGAAAAGTTCTTAATGTTAGTTGAGTGCCCGGTTCTCCAATAGATTGACCAGCAATAATACCTACAGCTTCTCCCAATTCTACCAGGTCCCCATGAATAGGACTCCGACCATAACACAATCGGCAGATCCAAGACGTATTCCTACAGGTAAAGGGGGTTCGAATAAATATTGCTTGTGTTTGAAAAGTTATCAATCGATTGATAAGTCCAATTCCAATATCTTGATTTCTAACGACAATGCATCGTGAACCTATATATATATCGTCTGCTAATACACGACCAATTAATGTTTGTATCAAAAGTCTTTCTGGCATCATTCCATTCCGGGTATTCACAGAAATACCTCGAATGGTACCGCAATCTGTTCGACGTACAACAATGTGTTGAACCACCTCAACAAGTCTACGTGTAAGATATCCAGCATCTGATGTTCGTACAGCAGTATCTACAACTCCCTTACGGGCTCCGTAGCAAGAAATAATATATTCTGTCAAAGACAGTCCTTCACGCAAATTGCTTTGAATGGGTAAATCAATCATTTGTCCTTGTGGATCTGACATTAATCCTCTCATTCCGACTAATTGGTGCACTTGAGATGCATTTCCTCTAGCTCCTGAAAACGACATTATATGGACTGGATTAAAAGGGTCAGTCATCCTAAAATTAGGATTCATTTCTTGTCGCAAATATTCGCTTGTAGCATACCATATTTCAATGGATTGGCGTAATTTTTCTACCGCATGTACATTCCCATAATGATTATGTTTTTCCAAAATCAAACTTTGTTGTTCAGCATCTTGGACTAGCCATCCTTTAGAAGGTATTGTTAAAAGATCATCAATTCCTAATGAAATAGATGTAGCAGTAGCTTGCCGGAACCCTAGAGTCTTTACTTGATCCAGGATGTGTGATGTATATGCCATTCCGAAATGATCTATTAATCTGCTAATAAGTCGTTTAATGGCAGTTCCACCTATCACGTTATTGTGAAAGACTAGATTGGCCCGTTCTGCCATAAGTACCTCCATATTCCACTCAGTGGGATTCGGTTCGACAATGGATTTGAGTGAATGATTGGAAAACTTCCTTTTCTTTATCTTTATTCACGTAGAAAATTGAAAATTATGATCCTAGTTGAATCGATTGAATCGAGAAGATCTGAATTTACACCAGTATCAAAAATTTACCTAGCTTAGATACCAATACCAATCATCTATATGATTAGATACCGTATGAATAGGCCCGGCAAAAACCTTGTATAGCTTCTTCGATTTCTCGATAAAAAGAAATATGACCAACAGTGGTTCGAATGTATATACAACGAATTTCTTTTTTTATACTTCTTATTACTAAATAATGCCCATAAATCTCATAATAGGTACCCAAAGATTCATAGTGAACTTCGATAGGAACTTCTCTTGAAGACATAATGCATTGATCTAATCGCCACCGGAGCCAAAAAGGACTATCGAAATTTATTCTTTTCTGTCGATAAGCTCCAATTGCATCATAGGAATTACAAAAAAAAGGTTCTTTTTTTTTCATATACTGATAGTTATTATCGCGATTTTTTTCATTTTGAGAATTTCTGCAATTATACGGATTATACCTATTTGCACAAATACCTCGACGATTTCCGCTCGTTAATACGTAAAGTCCAATAAGCATATCTTGAGTTGGTACGGAAATAGGATC